CTAGAAGAAGGTGATTCTAACAATCTTTCTAGTTACTTCGTTCTCTATTTCTATTTGAGAGGATCCTAAGGAAAAGGATTTTGTTTCCACCGAGCTAAAACAATATGGCGATGTCTCTAGTAAACCAAAGACATCGTTGAATAGCTATTTTGCTTCAATTTCTTTCTTTAGACATCCAAAAAAAATGGAAGATTTAGTTACGATTGGAAATTGACTTTTTATCTTCAGCCATGGATCCTTTACTCATACTTATTCAATTGGAAGTCTTGATCCAATTCAAAAATTATGTTTCGCAATTTCATAATCCAACTTTTCAATTTATAAGTGACTCATGGATACAAATCACGAGAATGTGTATTTTTTTCTCGACTTTATCATTGAGAGGTAAAGGATTAAATCCTTTTAAGAAATAAAGTTTTTGATCGGAATATGAATAAAACCGAAAGACCCTTTAACTATTAAAGGGCTAATAGAACGAATCACACTTTTACCACTAAACTATACCCGCTACAATATGATTATTGTATACAAATGGAGCTTTTGTCGAACAAGATAATTGAGCATGATCAAGATAGGATCATTAAAGAATCATCAAACTTGGAGTGTTGAACTTTTTCGTGGGTAGATAAAAATTTAATGAGATTCGGAAAAGAGGCTTCATTTAATTGAAATTAAATAACTAAAGTTTTCTTTTTTGCTGAAAGAAGATAGATACGGATCAAAAAAAACACTACAATCATAACAGAAAAATGCATTGTCCAGAATCTATAGTTTCTTTTTTAGTTCGGAAAATGAAATAAAATATAACAAGAAAAAAAATGGAAACAGTTTTTATTCTTTTTGTTGTTGCTTGAATATAAAATATTCAATTGAATATAATAATATAATATGAATATAATAATATAATAAAAAAAATATTTGTGTTTTCAAATCAGATATCAGATAAATCATTATTTATCTATAATTCGTTAGAACAAAAAAAAAGGCCCGGCTAGGTACTGACCAGGCCAGGCCATCAGAATAACAAGGGCCTTTCGAACAAAATCAACACAAGGAGGTCTTCCTTATTTTTCTTTAGTTCGATTAGTGGCGGGCTCGAGCCCCTCTTTTAGTTTAGAATAGAGAAAAAGAGAGAGAAAGACTCCTTACATTATGTGTAATGTAATGTAGTAATTATCTTTTGCAATTGGGAGAGATGGCTGAGTGGACTAAAGCGTCGGATTGCTAATCCGTTGTACGAGTTATTTGTACCGAGGGTTCGAATCCCTCTCTTTCCGTTTCCGTTAATGACTTGCTTTATTTTATTTTTCAATTTTGAAAATCTTAGTTAAGCGTGTGGAATAGATAAAATCCTAAGAAAATTGGAAAATTTCCCAAGGAAAACCTTTTGGATTTTAGTCTTCACGTCCAGGATTACGCCCCGGATCATTAGATAGGAATCCAAAGATAAAGAGAGAAACAAAAAATATTACTACGGTATAAACGAAGAGTTTCAGAGTAAGCATTACACAATCTCCAAGATGATTTTTTGGAAAAAAAAAGAGAATAGATCTTCCATTTTTCTACCACATATCCTATTTTGACACCACGAAATCAGGTTTTTTTTCATGAATTGTCACAAATTCATTTGTTTTTCATTATCAAAAACTTCTTTCATATCCAAATTCGATATTGTGGGAGACCCTAATGGGGTTAGGGTCTTTCACTGGAAAGGGGGTCAAAAATGAGGAAATGGGGGTAAGCCGGATTTATGGCGACTATCCAAGAATTTCAGTGTGCTAATCTAGGATTCATACTCTAAAACTTATCTGATTTTCTCAATTGTTAGAATTTTTCTCGAAGAAATCATGCATTTTCTAAGATATTATTATTAAGGATCTCATCGAAAACTTACAGCAGCTTGCCAAACAAAAGCTAAGAGAAAAAAAAGCACAGGTATGACTGGCATAACATCTACGATTGGATTCAAAAAAGCATACGCTTCAGGCAATTTGCCGAAGAAAAAACTACTCGAATAAAGGGCAGAATTAATACAGATCAAACTAACGATATTAAGCATAACAGACATTTTGTTCTTGGAGATAATTGCATTTTGATTGAGTTTTTGATATAAGGAACAAGGAAGAAAGTAAGTAAGGTAGACAAAAAATCCTTCTTTTTCTTTGAACCCACCCAATCAAAAATCCTCCAATTCTCAAAGGAGAATAGAAGAAATCATACTTTCATACAATATCTTAATTGAATTCTATGTAATGATCAATAAATTAAGTTGAATTCTATATCTATATGTATCAAAATCCTAGTACCAATCTATTCTATAGATATATAGATATTTGGACTGGAGTTGACAAACAACCAATACCAATATTATTGTTTCTTAGTGTAGATTAGAAATTGAAATGGGGCGTGGCCAAGTGGTAAGGCAACGGGTTTTGGTCCCGCCATTCGGAGGTTCGAATCCTTCCGTCCCAGTACATATCCATTTTTTTATGCTCCATTATGACTATAGAAAGAAGTAAGTCAGTGGATAGGAGTAAATCCGTATTTATTTTAATATCTGTGTCTGTTCGAATCTCATTAACAAATGATCAAGTTACATATCATATAGAAATATGTTATGGAGCCGATATATTTTCTTTGAATCTCATTTTATTTAGGTATTTCGTGTTTGGTTCTAAGTAAAAATTGGAAATCTACAGAACAATTGAGGCAGGGGTGATTTCCCCTATCACCCTTTTATTCACTTTATGATAAGAGTCGATTATTGTGAAATATTACTTAATCCCATGTTAAACAAAATCTATAAATATATATCATCTAAAATATATAAAATGAGGAAATATTTCGCTTATATGGTATGTATCGTTCTATTTCAATGACAATAATTTTTCGGTTTTTGTGAAAAAGATTTTTGATACCTTAAATTATTTAAATTCTATATTATAGAATAGAATATCTATAACAGTGACAACTCTTCAGTCTATCTGATAGATACGAAAAACCCTCCTTATTTTTTTGATTTTCGTAATTTGATTTTCGTAATCAGATGAAAAGAATAAAGATTCAAATCTGAACTTAGATCATTTTTTTATCCATCTCATGAAAAAAAATTGGATTTCGTTTTTCTTTTATCTATTTAAAAGTGATGAGTCAATTCAAAAAGAAAGACTTATCTTCCTATGAAGATCAAACGTCATGCTTATTGTCCAATTTTCTTCAAATTAAATAATGATGTCTAAATAGGAAACTTTTTCAATTTCAATTAGAACTATTTTTATTAAATATTTTTAATGATTGCTTGTAAGTGGAATCTTTATTTGGTACTCAAAAAGTAGGAAATCGTTTAATCTATCCTGTTGAGTCACTTGAAGATGCAGATTAAAAGAGTTATTCGTTTATATATTTCGATTTCTTGCTATTATCTATATTATCTATATATTATTTATGTATGTGAAAGATGCTGTCTTGCTAAGACTTTTTCAGAAAAATCGTTTCATATCATATTATCATATATAGAAGAAAAAGCCTAGATTATGATGTCTATGTACAACTGAACCAATGACTATTCATGATTCCATAATTGAATCAATTCCATACCGGTTCCAAATTAGAGGAATATTATGTTAAAACTTCGTTTGAAACGATGTGGTAGAAAGCAACGTGCGACTTGAAGGACACGATCCGTTGTGGATTTTTCCATCCACCATTTTCGATTTATCTAAGGATGAGAGTGCTCTTGGCTCGACATTGTTTGTTCTGTTACACTCGATTTTTTGTTGGGTTGTAAATAGTCCACGATGAAGCTCGAGTAGAAAGGATTAATTCATTTCTCGGGGGCAAGGATCTAGGGTTAATGCCAATTAATCGGAACAACTTCGTAAACGTATCTTCCATATATAGAAATCGAAAGGATCCAATTCGAGCAAGTTTCCAATTCAAAAGCAAGACTTGTTAGAATTTAGCAAACTTTTTCGATTCAAAGTGTATCACACGTGAATCAACTGTCCGTAGGATTCTTTGATAGAAAGAAATCAAAAAAGGGGTATGTTGCTGCCACTTTGAAAGGATTAAGAAGCACCGAAGTAATGTCTAAACCCAATGATTTAAAATAAGGATAAAGGATCTAAGAACAAGGAAAGACCTTTTTAATTGTCTCGATAGTCTCACTAATTGGATCAGACTAAAGAATCCAAATAGAATTTGAAACGAGACAAAAGACAAACAAAACAAAAGGGGTTAAAGACCACTCAATAAATGAAAGTGACTAAAGATTTTTCCTTTGAGCTATTTGAGAGTTATCCAACTTGAGTTATGAGTACGAATGGTTTCTTTTTCATTTTCAGGAAGGAAAAAAGACTGAAATCAGAGTCTAATTGATTTTCTAGGCCCATTTGTCATTTAATTTATTAGAATTGCATACATAGACAAAACTTCGAAGCAAATCATTTTTCTCGAGCCGTACGAGGAGAAAACTTCCTATACGGTTCTAGGGGGGGTGTTGGTCATCTACATTTATCCCAATGAGCCGTCTATCGAATCGTTGCAATTGATGTTCGATGCCGAAGAGAAGGAAAAGATCTTAGAAAAGTGGGGTTTTATGATCCAATGAAGAATCAAACTTATTTAAACGTTCCTCTTATTCTATATTTCCTTGAAAAAGGTGCTCAACCCACAGGAACTGTTCAGAATCTTTTAAAGAAAGCGGAAGTTTTTAAGTAACTTCCGTCTAATCAAACGAAATTCAATTAAAGAAAGACTAAGGGGGGGGTAGCAACTTATATATAACTTTGTATAATTTTGCTCGACTTGTTTTTTGATTTCCCCCCCCCCTACTGCTGTAATTGTTTCCGTTGAATCCGATATCTAGAACGACAAAACCTTAGTTTATTGATTTTCTAAATAGCAAATTCGGACATTTCCTTCAATTGTGTGGTTTTCATTGGAACTCGACTAACTAACAAGGAATCCACTTTGCTTATTCCACTTAGATTCATGAAATA